TATGCGCAGAATCGCTCTACAACTTTTTATCGCATCAACAAAAAAAATTCTTGATAAATACATTTACAATAATGAAACAAATCAAGAAAGCATTAATAAAACAAAACAAAATAAGATTGACTTTATTTCGCCTATGATTATAAAAAGGGCTTTTGATAATCTTAGAAATAGTAAGGGGAAGCCCCATATTGACTTATCTTACTTGTCACAAAACTATGTATTTTTTAAAGTATCACAAAGCCAAGTTATTAACTTCAATAAGTTAAGATCTATTCTTCAATATAATCGACCGTCTTTTTTTCTTAAGACTGAAATAAAGGATTTTTTTGGAAGACAAGGAATATTTCATTCCGAATTAATACATAAGAAACTTCCAAATTATGGAATGAATCCATGGAAAAACTGGTTAAGAGGTGATTATCAATACGATTTATCTCAGATTACATGGTCTAGATTAGTCCCACAAAAATGGAGAAATGGAATCAATCAATCCCATACGTCTCAAAATAAAGATTTAAACAAATGTTATTCCTATGAAAAAGACCCATTAGTTGATTACAAAAAAAAACAAAATTCGAAAGTATATTTATTAGCAAATAAAGAGGAGAATTTTCAAAAAACCTATAGATATGATCTTTTATCATATAAATATATTCATTCTGAAACTAAGAAAAACTCCTATATTTATAGATCATCATTAGAAACAAATAAGAACCAAGAAAATTCCACCAGAAATAAAGAAAAAATTTTTAACATACTCAAGAATATTCCTATCAATAATTATCTAGGAAAAAGTGATAGTTATATTATATATATGGAAAAAAATCCAGATATAAAATATTTGGTTTGTAAAATTCAAAAAAATATTAAGGCTGAACCTAAACCTAATAAGGACCAAAAAATGGATAAAATTCATAATAACGGTCTTTTTTATCTTCCGATTCATTCAAATTCCGAAATCAATTACAAATACAAAAGGGTCTTTTTTGATTGGATGGTAATGTTTTTTGATTGGATGGGAATGAATGAAAAAATCTTAATCCTAAATCGATTCACATCGACTCCGAAAGTTGTTTTCTTTCCAGAGTTTGTGATACTTTATGATAAATATAAAAAGAAACCTTGGTTTATCCCAAGCAAATTACTTCTTTTTAATTTGAATATAAATCCAAATTTTAGTGAAAATAAAAATATCAATGTAAAGGAAGAAGAGGATGAGTATTTTTTTGGAAAGCAAGTTGGAAAGCAAGAAAAGGATGAGGATTTTTTAAATTTTAGTCCATCAAATTCAAAACAATATTTTAAATTAAAGAATCAAAACAATATTGAAGAATCTTTTTTACAACCGATCCGAAAACTAAGAATCGTCCTTAAAGGAGATTTTCCCTTGCAATTACAATGGACTGGACGTGTGAATAAATTGAATCAAAAGATGATAGATAATATCCCGGCATACGGTCTCCTGCTTAACCTAATAAAAGTAAGAAAAATTGTTCTATCCAATATTAAAAGGAAAGAAATGAATCTGGATATAATGATTGAGCGCTTGGATCTTACAGAATTAATGAAAAATAGAATATTAATTATGGAACGTGCCCGTCTATCTGTAAAAAATGACGGACAGTTTTTTATGTATCAAATCATAGGTATTTCATTGGTTCATAAAAATAAGCACCAAAGTAATCAAAGATACCGAAAACCAAAAAATGTTGTTAAGAATAATTTTGATGAATCCATTCCAAGACATAAAAGAAAAACTCTAAATAGAGACAAAAAGAATTATGATTTGCTTGTTCCTGAAAAAATTTTATCGTCTAGACGTCGTAGAGAATTGAGAATTCTAATTTCTTTCAATTTGAATTTAAAGACTAGGAATGGTGTGCATAGAAATACAGTATTTTGCAAGGAAAACAAGATAAAAAACTGGAGTGAATTTTTGGATGAAAGTAAAGATTTTGACAGAAAAAAAAATGAATTAATGAAATTAAAGTTCTTTTTTTGGCCTAATTATCGATTAGAAGATTTAGCTTGTATGAATCGCTATTGGTTTGATACCAATAATGGGAGCCGCTTGAGTATGTTAAGGATATATATGTATCCATGATTTAAAATTTTGAGTTTCCTATATATTATCTTGTTCTATCAATCATATTTTTCATTTTTTCTTCTGTCCGGCATCTGTATATATTGATGTTATATGCAAGCAACCAGATGGACATATGCGCTGTCTTACACACCAGTCTAGTATACTGCAATACTAAGCAAATGATGTAGGAAATGGCGTATCCATTAAAGCTATAACTTAATCAACAGAATCTTTGTAGTAAACTATTTGGTAGCGTCTTTTTCTATCACTATCCAAATTAACTCCAAAATCGGATTGATTAATCTTAATTGATAAAATCCGGAGTCTATAAATAAATTATGATTATTGTGTATACTACATTAAAATTTCTGACATTATTATTACTGATCAATAAAATAAATATCTGTAAAAAGGGGAGTGTGAAATTATTTTATGGTAAAAAATTCATTTATTTCAATTATTTTGCAAGAACAAGAAGAAAACAAAGAAAACAGAGGATCTGTTGAATTTCAAGTAGTTAGTTTCACCAATAAGATACGGAGACTTACTTCACATTTGGAATTGCACAAAAAAGACTATTTATCTCAGAGAGGTCTGCGGAAAATTCTGGGAAAACGTCAACGGTTGCTGGCTTATTTATCAAAAAAAAATAGAGCGCGTTATAAAGAATTAATAGGACAGTTGGATATTCGAGAGAGAAAAACTCGTTAATTTGAAGAATTAGTTTGAATTATTCGCTTAAACTTTGATGAACTTCTTTTCGCTTTCAGCAATTCATGGAAGAATGAATCAGGAAAAACCTATGACTGTACCATCTACAAGAAAAGACTTCATGATAGTCAATATGGGACCTCACCACCCATCAATGCATGGTGTTCTTCGACTCATTGTTACTCTAGATGGTGAAGATGTTATTGACTGTGAACCCATATTGGGTTATTTACACAGAGGTATGGAAAAAATTGCGGAAAATCGAACAATTATACAATATTTGCCTTATGTAACGCGTTGGGATTATTTAGCTACTATGTTCACAGAAGCAATAACTGTAAATGCGCCAGAGCAATTAGGTAATATTCAAGTGCCTAAAAGGGCCAGTTATATCAGAGTCATTATGTTGGAGTTAAGTCGGATAGCTTCACATTTGTTATGGCTCGGCCCTTTTATGGCAGATATTGGGGCACAGACTCCTTTCTTCTATATTTTTCGAGAAAGAGAATTGATATATGACCTATTCGAAGCTGCCACCGGTATGCGAATGATGCACAATTTTTTTCGTATTGGAGGAGTCACTGCTGATTTACCTCATGGCTGGATAGATAAATGTTTGGATTTTTGCGATTATTTTTTAACAGGAATTGCTGAATATCAAAAGCTTATTACACGGAATCCCATTTTTTTAGAACGAGTTGAAGGAGTAGGCATTATTGGTGGAGAGGAAGCAATAAATTGGGGTTTGTCGGGCCCAATGCTACGAGCTTCCGGAATACAATGGGATCTTCGTAAAGTTGATCATTATGAGTGTTACGACGAATTTGATTGGGAAGTCCAATGGCAAAAAGAGGGGGATTCATTAGCTCGTTATTTAGTACGAATTAGTGAAATGACAGAATCCATAAAAATTATTCAACAGGCTCTAGAAGGAATTCCGGGAGGGCCCTATGAAAATTTAGAAATCCGTCGCTTTGATAGAGTAAAAGATAATGTATGGAATGAGTTTGACTATCGATTCATTAGTAAAAAACCTTCTCCGACTTTTGAATTGTCGAAGCAAGAACTTTATGCGAGAGTCGAAGCACCAAAGGGAGAATTGGGAATTTTTCTGATAGGAGATAAGGGTGTTTTTCCTTGGCGATATAAAATTCGCCCACCGGGGTTTATTAATTTGCAAATTCTTCCTCAGTTAGTTAAAAGAATGAAATTGGCTGATATTATGACGATACTAGGTAGTATAGATATCATTATGGGAGAAGTTGATCGTTAAAATGATAATTGATCCAACAGAAGTACAAGCTATCAATTCTTTTTCTAGATTGGAATCCTTAAAAGAGGTCTATGGGATCATATGGATGCTTATCCCTGTTTTTACTCCTATATTAGGAATCATAATAGGTGTACTAGTAATTGTTTGGTTAGAAAGAGAAATCTCTGCGGGTATACAACAACGTATTGGCCCTGAATACGCAGGACCTTTGGGAATTCTTCAAGCTCTAGCAGATGGTACCAAATTACTTTTCAAAGAGAATCTTCTTCCATCTAGAGGAGATACTCGTTTATTCAGTATTGGACCATCTATAGCAGTCATATCAATTTTATTAAGTTATTTAGTAATTCCTTTTGGTTATCACCTTGTTCTAGCCGATCTCAGTATCGGTGTTTTTTTATGGATTGCTATTTCAAGTATTGCTCCTGTCGGCCTTCTTATGTCAGGATATGGCTCAAATAATAAATATTCTTTTTTAGGTGGTCTACGAGCTGCTGCTCAATCAATTAGTTATGAAATACCATTAACTCTATGTGTGTTATCAATATCTCTACGTGTGATTCGTTAAGACAGAAATTTCCCCCGACTTCTTTTCTTTCTAGGAAGGAAGTGTCATGAGTTGAATATATATTTTCGTTTTTTATTTATTATTCGGGGGTTGATGAAGGAAACCAGATAGTTATATGAGTGAAAGAAACGGCTTATAAATTTGCAGTAAAAGATTGAATCTCATTTCCTATGTACAAGCGCTAAGAAAAGTAAACATAAGTATTAGAGACTGTTTACCCCAAGATTGATTGATTAGTGATCATGACTTGAAGCGGGTTCAAAAGATCAACTTTATGGGGTTTTTACTATCTATTACCATATGTATTACCCGAAAGTAGATTGATAAAAATGAGTGGATAGCTAGGAACACTAAGGTACACA